CTATTATCCATTACTAGTACTATGAATGGTCTAGTATATAGAAGTAATAAATTTTAGACATCTCTCAAAGCAAAAACAGTATAAACAAAACAAACAAAGGACTTTACAAATTTTTTTATGATCATACTACATAATAGTATCGATCAAAAAAATTCGGCTTTTCCTTTTTACCAACTTAACTTGTATTAAGGAATCCCTGGATCTAAAAATTCATTTCGTACAATTGAACCTTTTCAAACTGTTTCTTTTTAAGAACCAAAAAGATTTGTGCTAGAATAACAGATGCTAAGAAGAACAAAAGACCTTGAACGCGTAACGGATCTTGAAGCACTATCTCGGCATCTCCCTGACCAAACCCCCCTACATTGGGATTACTTGTTAATAGTTGATCAAGCTTGATAGACTCACCCTCTGAAACAAGAAGTTCCGGTCCTGGAGGTATAATATCAACCACTTGATGTCCATCTGATGGATCAGTTATGGTTATTTCATATCCGCCCTTTTCTTTACGTACTATTCTGCTTACTATACCTGCGGATGTGGCATTATAGACAGTATTGTTACTCTTGCTCCCATCGGGATAAATCTGACCCCTTCCTCTGTTTCCGCCTACGTATATGGGATATTTTAAGAAGTGAACGTCCTTCCTCGTAGCAGGGTCGGGAGAAAGAATAGGAAAGATGATTTCCCTATATTTCTGACCAGGAACGGGACCTACCACAAGAATATTTCTTTTAGTGGGACGATAACTCTGAAAAGAAAGATTACCTATCTTTTCTTTCATCTCGGGGGAAATACGATCGGGAGGGGCTAATTCGAATCCCTCGGGTAAAATAAGAACAGCCCCCACATTCAAACCCCCCCTTTTGCCATTAGCAAGAACTTGTTTCAGTTGCGTATCATAAGGGATTCTAACAACTGCTTCAAATACAGTATCAGGAAGCACAGATTGCGGAATCTCAATATCCACGGGCTTATTAGCTAAATGGCAATTGGCACACACAATTCGTCCAGTTGCTTCTCGTGGATTTTCATAACCCTGCTGCGCAAAAATAGGATATGCATTTGAAATAGATGTCTGAGTTATTACATATATCACGATCGATACAGAAATAAATCGAGTCATCTGCTCCTTTAACCAAGAAAAAGTATTTCTATTTTGCATGGTCCAATCATCGGTCCCCGAATTTCTACAATAAATTAGGTAGGTAGCTAGTATAGTTCCCTATCCACGAGTCTGTCATTGTACTGGAATAATTGTACTGGAATATAGGACGAATACCTTGAATAAACAGGTAGAAGTATAAAGAAAGAGTAAGTCAAATTTAAATTTCGTTATACACGAAGAAAGATTCTATTCTGATTTGATTGATATCAGGAGATCAAATGAGTTCTTCATTCTCATTCATTCATTGAATGATAAATGACTACAAGTGAAGGAGATACACGATTTAAATAATGGAAAATCCAATATTTCACAATTGTATCTAGAATGACTGGAAAAGTGGAAACAAGACCGGATATAATTTGATCGTTATGTGCCAATCCAAAATCGTTGTAGACCGAACCAATCATTAGTTCCCAACCGTGTGGAGAGTGGAATCCGATCCATAAATCAGTGACTAAAAGAATCGAAAAGGCTTTTATTGTGTCACTTAAGTTATATAAGAATTCCTGAACCCAAGAATTAAGAATGACAAGTTTTTCATTACTCAGAAAAAAATAACCACTTAGAATAGCGAAACAGATTAGATTTGTCGAGAAATGCAAAATGCTATGTAAATTATATTCATTATGTATTTTGACCAATTGTATTGTTTCTTTGTGGATTCCTATACGAAGCTTTTGTAGATGTGTCTCAGGGTACTCCTTTATCATTTCGTCCAACAGAAATAGTTGTTCTAATTCTATGAATTTTTCTAGAACGTTCTTCTCTTGAATATCATTCAAGAAAGTTTCGGATTGCCTGGTATTCCACCAATCATTAACCCAAGGTTCCAGACATTTATTAAATGAGAGAGAGACCCACCAGGGTAAAAATACTATAAATGCAAGATATGGAAGGAAAATCAACGCTTTCTTTTTTTTTTTCACTTTTCTTTTTTTTTTGAATTGTTAATAAACCTGCTTCATTTTATTTGTTAATTTTATCTTATCTGATATTTCTCTGAAGCATGAGTTCTATACAAGGTATGGAACCTATGGATCTATTCTCAATTTTTTTATAATTATTTAGTCCTTTATTTAGTCCTTGGATCTAAATTAAATATAGAAATAGAATAAAGATAGGGTCTGTTTTGGATGAAAAAAAAAAATAAGCAAATATTCAGATATTTCAATTGAACAAACTAGAACCAATTGTATTGCATCCTTATTTGTTCTTTTCGATGAATGCTCAAAAAACCACTTGAAGAATATTATTCAAATTTTGAGACGAAAGAACTCCACCGGGGACCAAGTAATTATTTCGAAATGTTTCACCCTCGGGAAAAGAAAAGAGGAGATATTTCTGAAGAATATTGATGATGAAATCCGAAATAGGTGACAAAACGAGAGATAGATTGGATGGTTATGAGAGATCCAATCGTTTGTTTCTCAAGGAGCAAAATTAAAGATAAAAAGAAGGATTGGTTGACAAAAGAGAGAAATTTTATGAGATATGATCTATCTGTATCTAATATATCAATTCTAAAATGGAATTTGGGCCTAAACTAAAAAGAAAAGATGAATTCTCTATTTCGAAATGTCCGTTTTGGGTATATGTGATGAATCCATACTTATTATACTTGTTACTAGTATGAAAGAAAGAATTGAGTTGAACTCCATACACATAAAAAATTTTGGGCAGACGAAAGATTACTTCTTATTATAGTTTAGTCGTTTTGTTCCATATACGTCCCCCTGCTTTTGCTTTATTCTAAGGGTCACCGCCACATCAACAGAACAAAGAAATAGAATCTAACATGTTCTACTCGAATGAGCATTCTGAAAAAACTTTAGTTGTATTAAAAAAAGAAGAAGAGGATTGCTGAATTCCTTCCCTCATGCTGAGAAAGTATTTATTCCCCATTTCATTTCAAAATACTTCAATTGGTACGCGCGAGAAATAGGCTAATTCCGCAGCTTTTTGTTCAATTTCTCGTGGAGTTAAATTATCATCAGTACGAGTCAAGGGAATAGTTCCCTGGCCCCTGACTTCCATATAAAGGACACGGCGAGTATAAAGGCCCTCTTTAACCTCCATTCCGATTGACTGAATATCGCTCATAAGAAAGCGAAGGAAGATACGACGATTTTTTCCAGGAAATCCCCAACGAAAAATACACACTATTCCTTCTTTTCTATCGAATCGATCATAACCACTACCTACATTCCACAAAATTGTGCACCACAAATAGGAGCTAATGAATAGACCAGCAATTCCATAGAAAGACATCACAATCCCTTGTGGAAAAAAAGATATTTGCTGATATGGAAATACGGATATCAGATTCCTACCAAGATAACTGGAAGTTCCAACGACTAAGAATCCTAGTGAACCTAAAAAAAGGATACAGGCCCAGAAAAAATTACTTGTTTTTCGAGACCCCGTTATAAGTTCTATCCATATATGTTCTGATCGCCAGTTCATACTATACTAGATCCAATTGCATTCGATTGGAATTGGGAGAATAAACCAAATGAATTTGACTTTTCTTTTTCTGCTCCCGAGGTAACTCTCATCAACTAGCACTTGATGTGAACCATTAGAAGTAATTGGTTAGATATATTGACTTTCCGCTTTAAATATTCGATGATCCCCCTTTGACCAGAGCTATACCTGCATATACATGCATTTATACAGATATAATGTATACGCACGCAAAACGGCTCTTTCTTTCATTTGTATTCGCAAGGAGCCACATATCGTACCACATTCCACTAAAAAAATGGATACCTAAATAATGATCCAGTGTTGATTGAAATAACTTGATGAGATTTGATCCCATACATCGCAGCTAGACAATCTTATTTTTTTGGACATAAAGAAATAAAGAAGCCATTGCAATTGCCGGAAATACTAGGCCCACTAAAGGCACAAAAATAGAGGGTAAGTTGAAATCTGTCATAGAATGGGTGCCTCAATTTAATATTTGAACTTCTTATAAAGATATCTTATGATAAGTAGTCTATCTATTATATTATAATATAAGTAATATTAAGTAGTTAATAAATGCAAAATAATATTATTAATAAATGCAAGAAATGTAAAACTACATTAAGTGTACCTATTTTATTTATCTTTCTACACGAATATGTATGATAATTCCATTTAATAAACTCTTTCTTATCCTGTTTTCATTCTTATCTTCTTTCTAAAACTAAAATAATAAGAAGTTTTTATGAGTTCGCGATTCGAACTAATCCGATACAAGAAGGGATTCGTCGTAAAAGTCAAAAAATGGGTTTTCGGAAGATATAGAGATCACTTCTATTACTACACTACATAGATACTACATAGATATTTCATTCTATATTGATTTTCTATATTTATTATAAATTAATATATTTACATTAAATTTTATTATTATATATTATATTTGCATTAAATCATATTAGACATCAATTACATTTGACTATATATTTATTACTATATCTAACTATTATTACTATATCTAACTATATATTTATTACTATATCTATATAATCTATATAACTATTACATTATATTAATATTATTTGTTTGTGATTGTGTTTATAATTATTTATCTTATTTTATTTAATTTATTTATTTAAATTTTATATTTCAATTTTAATTAAATTGAATTTATATTTTGAATTTATATTATCTAAATTTAGATAATATATTTCTTATTTTTATATTATATATTTATTATTAATTATTATATATTTATTTATTATATATTTATTATTAATTTAATATTATATATTAGTTTTATATATTAGTTTTATATATTGAGTTTATTTTAAACTATATATTAATATTGATAAAATATTAATTTGATAAAATATTAATAATATTGGTAAAATATTAATAACTTTTAAATTATAAATTATATATATTATAATTATATATATTAATTTTTAATTATAAATTATATATATATTAATACAACTTATATATTAATTTATATTTTATATATTATTATATATTAATTTTATATTATTATTTATTATTATATTATTATTTATTATTATATTATCATTTTTAGACTATATTATATATTATTTAATATATATTATTTAATATTTTATATTATATAAATTATAAATATAATAAATAATATTATATAAATATTAATTATAAATATAATAAATAATATTATATAAATATTAATTATATAAACATTAATTAAATAAATGTAAATATTATATAAATATGAACTAAATGTGAATATTATATAAACAAATACTAATATTATATAAATTAAACAAATATTATATAAATATGAACAAATATAAATATATTTTATAAATTTATTATATTTTAATACATAATATTTATTTAAATTTAATATTTAATAAATAAATTTAATTAATTATATTTTAATAAATATGTAATAAATAATTATTAATAAATAATAATTAATAAATATAATATATATAAAATTTATTTAAAATATAAATTTAAAATAACAGATAATAATTTTTAATTTAATATTGAATTTAATTTAATATTGAATTTTTATAATTTAATAAAATATTAATTTATAATTAATTTAATTAAATTCAATAATTAATAATTAAAATAAAAAAATAATATTAAAATAAAATAATAATAAGAACGAAATTAATTAAGAATTAAGAACTAAAACTAATAAGAACTAAGAAGCATTAAAATTTAATAAGCATTAAAACGTAATTAAGACATAAGAGGGACAAATACAATTCTAAAATTCTTCTTTTTTCCAAAAAAAAATTCCTAGGAAGAAAAAATTAACTCTTTTATCCCGTTAATAGAGGGTTTCTGATTCCTAATCAGGAATAGAGGTAAAATACAAACAAAATGGATCCGTAGGAAAAAAGAAAAGTAATTATCCAAAACTTCTGACTCTTACTACAAGCAGAATTTATGTCACCAAACGTCATTTTTATCAGTTTTTTTGTCACGATGATGAATTACTGCTCACTACAAATAGCTAAATTTAGTGCTGTACTTGAATTTAAAAAATGTTAAGTCAAAAGACGGAAACCATGGAGCTGAAATAACTCACCCAGAACACCTTTTAAAAGATTACGTGGTACGATTGGATCGAATAAGCCCTTATGGAATGAATACTCAGCCGCTTGTGAACCGTCGGGTACTGTCTTATTTAATGTTTGTTCAATTACTCTTTTACCCGCAAATGCAATGTAGGCATTAGGTTCAGCAATAATGATATCTCCCAACATACCAAAACTGGCTGTAACTCCACCGGTTGTAGGAGATGTAAGAATTGATACATAGAATAACTTTTTATTTAATTGATAATTATATAAAGCAGAAGATATTTTAGCCATTTGCATCAAGCTCAAACTTCCTTCTTGCATACGTGCTCCTCCAGAAGCACATACAATAATAACAGGTAGAGATTGATTAGTAGCATATTCGATCAAACGGGTGATTTTCTCGCCTACTACGGATCCCATACTCCCTCCCATGAACTGAAAATCCATGACCCCAATTGCTATGGGAATACCATTTAGTTGACCTATGCCTGTTTGAACAGCTTCAGTTAAACCTGTCTTTCTTTGATAAGAATCAATACGATCTCTATAAGGTTCCTCCTCTGAATGAAATTCAATGGGATCCGTCGAGACCATATTCTCATCCAGAGGATCCCAAGTACCCGGGTCAATCAAAAGTTCGATTCTCTCTGAACTACTCATTTTCAAATGATATCCACACTGTTCACAAATATTCAGTTTTGACTTAAAAAATTTTTTATAATTTAATCCATAACAATTTTCGCACTGAACCCATAAATGTCTGTATTTTTTATTTATATCGAAATCATTAGATCTTCCTCTTATAGTGAAATCAGTGCTATTAACACTAGTTCTCATACTAGAATTCCTACTTTCACTATCACTTATACTTTCATTTGTAATGAAAGTATAAACATAACTGTCACTGTAATTATTGGTTCCGCCTGAAATGTAACTATCAATACTGATTTCAAAACGCAGATAACTATCAATGCAACTATTAATGTGATTATTCCAACTAGATTGAGTATCGTACATGTAATGATAATAGTAGCGATTACTACTTTTAGATCCACTACTCATATAACTAGAATTCAGATAACTAGAAAAAGAACTTTCTAATTCATTCATAAAAGTACTATCATTGTCAATCTGAAAAATCTGATTTTCAATATCAAAATATATAGAATAACTGTCCCCATTACTATCCCTAACTAAAAAAGTGTCGTCAGAGATGAAACTCCAAATGTCTATGATATCAAAAAAATGCTCAACACTACTGAAATTACAACTTCCACTATCACTCCAACT